GGCTGAGACTAGGCGGTAGATTGTAAATCTATTTACGAGAAAATCTGTTACCATAGGTCTTATAGTTTTATAAAAAATATTAAATTGCAAGTTTAGAGAAAGGCTTCTTAAGACTTATAAATATAATTATAATTATAACTTTGAAGGTTATTAGTTTGAATAACTTAAAGTCTTATAATAAAATAATTAAAAAAGATAAAATTGAGATTGTTGTTAGAAAAAACATTGTTGTTGAGGGCATTATAATTGTTAGTTTGGTGTTTATTATTTTTATATGTATGGAAGGATGGATGATGCGTAAATAGATGTACAAGTTTATGCATGAAGAGACTACTAATAAAATGGAAACAAGCACTATTCTGTTATTGATTAGTTCGTTTAGGATGAGTCATTTGGCAATAAACCCTAATAAAGGAGGAAACCCTCCTATAGAAAGAAAGTTGGTCAATAATATATAATATTGTTTGTTGTTGATCATATTAATTTGTATTGTGTGGTAGATTTTTAATAGTTGTAAAAAAATAATTATGATGATGGTTGTTAAGAAATAAATAAGCATATATGTAATCCATAAGGAGGATCTATTATATATTATAATAATTATTCATCTTATATGTGTAATTGATGAATATGCTATAATTTTTCGAATTGATGTTTGATTGAAGGCTCTAATAGGCCCAATAGTTAAAGATGAAACAACCATAATTATATTGACGATAGAAGGTTGTGTCATAGACATTATTGTTAAAGGTGCAATTTTTTGTCAGGTTATTAATATAATAATTTGACTTCATGATAACCCCTCTACTACTGATGGGTATCACATGTGAAAAGGAGCTGCTCCTGATTTAATTCCTGTTGATAAAAGTAATATATTTGAAGATGAGTTTAAATAGTAGAAATCTTTTGTTATTATTAAAATAATTGCTAGGAACATAATTATTGATGCGAAAGTTTGTGTGAGGAAATACTTTAAGGCACTTTCAGTAGGTAGTTTATTATAAAGATTATATATTAATGGGATGAAGGCTATAGTGTTTATTTCAATTCCTATTCATATGCAAAATCAAGAAGGAGAAGAAACGGTAATAATTGTTCTGAAGGTTAATAATGTTAAAAATAATAGATTAACAGAATAAAATATTAGAAAGAAAAGAATATCTTTATATTTGGGGTATGAACCCAATAGCTTATTTTTAGCTTATCTTACTCTAATGGTGTTATTTGCACGTTGGATTTTGATTCTAAAAGGATGTAATGGAGATTATTTAAGAGTAATGATGATGGTATCCCCATATTTATATCCTATCAAGATATCCCTTTTTGTCAGGCACATCATTTTTGCTTGTCTATGTTTAATGGTTAAACTATATTTAGTTTTCTTTAGTAAAAGAGAGATTTATTATTTGCAATAAATTATTCACATTCAAATGAATCTTTTTTAAAAACATATATATGTAGAAAAATCATGTGTACGGAGGAGATTAGTGTTAAGTGAGAAATAAGCACCATGACATTTATGCGGGAGCCTTAAACCTAAAAAAAGCAAGAAAGAAAGAGGGGTAAATAGGTCAAATTTTAATCAGATTGATGTCACGGGATTGTAATTAGTTGCTGAATAATAATTCAACATTTATATATATATATAAATCATACTCTATAAAATAAATCTATAGATACTTTTTTTTTCCCAATTTTAATAAAGTTGGATTGGGAAAAAAAAAGATATTTTATTTCTAGTATATATTACAATAATGATATATTTTACATGCAAACTTGATATTAATTAATGATATCGCAGTGATTAATATTATATAATTATGATAAATGGAGATTGTATAATCATATTCTTGCCGGCCAATTTTGTGCCAGCAGCCGCGGTTAGACTGATGGCGGGTTGTAATTTAGCGGAATATAATAAAAAGATTTATTTTTATAATTTGATTTATTGAGAGGTGAAATTCAGTGATAGTTTGTTTTATAGTTTAGTTTTATTTGTGAAATTTTGGTTATAAAATAGGATTAGATACCCTAGTATACGAAGAATTAAATGGATTATACCGGGGGAGTATTAGATGAACTTGAAATTTAAAGGATTTGGCGGTATCTCATTTTATTAGAGGAACCTGTTCTGTGATCGAAGTTCCACGATAGGGAGTAGCTTAAATTGTTTGTTTGTATACCGCTGTGTAGATAGTGTTGATAAGGAGATAAATTATTGGGATTTAGTTGTTTAGAATGTCAGGTCAAGGTGCAGCTTTTGTTTGAGTTTGAAATGGGTTACAATTAATTTATTTAATGACGGATATCCTTTTTAATAAGGAATGAAGGTGGATTTATGAGTAATATTGTTTAATTTAATGATATGAATTAATACTGAGATATGCATACATCGCCCGTCGCTTTCATTTTTAGGTGAAATAAGTCGTAACATAGTAGATGTATTGGAAAATGTATCTGGAAAGATAAAGCTTTTGTTGAAGCAATTCATTTACATTGAATAGAAACATGTTATTGTTATCTTTATGAATTATAATCTTATTTTGTTGTAAGGAAAATATTTTTATTTGTAAAGGTTGGTATATTAATATTGAAAAATTTATTTTATGATAGTGCATTAGTACTGTAAAGGAAGGACTAATAGAAATGTTTATGTATAGAAGTGTTTAATTTTCGTACCTTTAGTATCAGGGATGAATTATTAGGAATATGGACTTATTTTTCCCGAAAGAGAATAAGCTATATAATAATATATTAATGGTGTAACATAATCATTGGTTATTTTTATATAATTGTGACATGTAATTTGGATTTTTATATTCTGGTTTTTTGATTGTTAAGTTTAATTTTTGACTTCGTTTGGTTTGTTTTATTTTTAGGTTTTTGAATAATTGAAGTTATTATAGTATTGGGGATAAGCTTGATATTGGTAGCATAAGGAGAATGGTTTTTTAAATAAGGGCTTAAAAGTAGCTTAGTGTGTTATTACTAATATTTTGTTTTATGTTGTTTTGTTTGTTTATTGATTGAAATTATTTATTTTATTATGAAATGGATGTAATACTGTTTATATGAGTAGAAAATTTTATTTAGCTGTTAGGAACTCGGCAAATTATGTGTATTCAACTGTTTAACAAAAACATTTCCTTTTTTATTTTATAAGGTATTGCCTGCTCAGTGTTGTTAATAAATGGCCGCGGTATTTTGACCGTGCGAGAGTAGCATAATAAATAGTTCTTTGATTGAGGGCTGGGATGAAAGGTGATATGTGATATTGACTGTCTTGTAGTTATTTTTTGAATTTTACTTTTTAGTGAGAAGGCTTAATAAAATAAACTTATTAGACGAGAAGACCCTATAGAGCTTTATTAATATTTTGGTCATTGTATTTGCTTTTATTTGAATTTTGATTATTTTATTAATTTTGTTGGGGCAATGGTGAAATAATTAGAAATTTTTATTTGTTTGTTTTTGGTATGTTGATCCGGTATTATTGATAAAAAGATTAAGTTACCTTAGGGATAACAGCGTGATTGTCTTGGAAAGTTCTTATTGATGGGTGGGTTTGCGACCTCGATGTTGGTTTATTGAGTCTATAAGGTGCAGTAGCTTTATAAGAGAGTCTGTTCGACTTTTAAATCTTTACATGATCTGAGTTCAGATCGGCGTGAGCCAGATCAGTTTCTATCTGTAAGAAGAGGGAGTGCTGTAGTACGAAAGGACCCAGCATTTTTAATTATTATTTATTGATTTGGCAGAAGGTTTATGCGTTAAATTTAGAATTTAAGGATGTTTTTTGTTTAACAATCAATAAATAATGTATCTCTAAGGGTAAGAGAGGTAGATTTAAGCTTTACAGATAGTCGTTTAGACTCATTATTGTTGATTGAACTTCTAAATGTATTGGTATTGGTTTTAATGGTTTTGGTTAGAGTTGCTTTTTTTACTTTATTGGAACGAAAGGTTCTGGGTTATATGCAAATTCGTAAGGGGCCTAATAAAGTAGGGGTGGTTGGGATTTTGCAGCCTTTTGCAGATGCTTTGAAATTATTTAGAAAGGAACAATTGATTTTGGAGGTTAGAAATTTGTTAATTTATTATTTTTGTCCTATTTTGGGCTTGATTTTGTCTTTGTGTATATGGTTAGTATATCCTATTGAAGGTTTAATAGTTGATTTTGATTATAGTGTATTACTTTTTTTAATTGTTTCTGGTTTAGGGGTGTATTCTGTGATGGGAAGAGGGTGGTCTTCGAACTCTAAATATGCTTTGTTGGGTTCTTATCGATCGGTAGCTCAAACTATTTCTTATGAAGTGAGAATGGCTTTGTTGATTATTGTTTTGATTTTGATTGTTGGTAATTATGATTTTTATGGGTTTTTAATTTATCAGTTTGACAGTACTTTATTATTTTTTGGTTTGATTCCTTTGGGGTTGGTGTGGATTGGTATTTGTTTAGCTGAGTGTAATCGGGCCCCTTTTGATTTTGCTGAAGGAGAATCAGAATTAGTTTCTGGGTTCAATGTTGAATATAGAGGAGGGGGATTTTCTTTAATTTTTTTGGCGGAATATGCTAGTATTTTGGGGATGAGAATAATTACTAATGTGATATTTTTTGGTGGAAAGTTGATGGGAGTTGGGATTTTTTTGATTTCTTTTTTATATTTGTGAGTTCGTGCTTCTTTTCCTCGGTATCGGTACGATAAATTGATGAATTTAGCTTGAAGGATTTATTTGCCTTTGACTTTATTTTATTTTTTAATTGTTTTTGGTATTATATTGTTTTTATTTGAGATAGGATAAGAGTTTGTACTAATTTTAGAACCTTATAACCCTTTAGGGGTTTGGTAGATTGTACTAATTTTAGAACCTTATAACCCTTTAGGGGTTTGGTAGATTGTACTAATTTTAGAACCTTATAACCCTTTAGGGGTTTGGTAGATTGTACTAATTTTAGAACCTTATAACCCTTTAAGGGTTTGGTAGATTGTACTAATTTTAGAACCTTATAACCCTTTAGGGGTTTGGTAGATTGTACTAATTTTAGAACCTTATATTCTCTTGGGGTGTTAGTAGCTTTTATTTTCAGAAGATAGTTTATTGAAAATATTGGTTTTGGAAACTAATGAAGGATATTTTCCTTTTCTGAAATAATTAGATTGTTAGATTTTTCTTTCTTATGCTTTCAAAACATGGGCTTTAATTTATAAGCTAAACAATCATTTAATTATGGGGTTAATTATGAAATATGAAAAATAAATAAAAGTAAATAACTGTCCAATTGTTTCAAAAGGCGGTTCGACTGGACGTGCTCCGATTCAGGTTAAAATAATTGCGGTATTTAGGAACAATCAAAATAGGACTTTATTTAAAGGTTGGTATGAGAGAGGCTGAGTTTTGAATTTGTTTGTAATAGGAAGAATTAATAAAATAGCGATTGATAGGACAAGAGCGATAACTCCTCCTAATTTATTTGGAATGGATCGGAGGATGGCGTATGCAAACAAAAAATATCACTCTGGTTGGATATGAATAGGTGTGGATATAGGGTTTGCAGGATTGAAATTTTCTGGATCTCCTAACATGAAAGGGCTTGATAAGATTAGTAAGGTGAATAGTATTAGAACAAGGACATAACCTAATATGTCTTTGATAGAGAAATAAGGGTGGAATGGGGATTTGTCAATGTTACTATTTATTCCTAGAGGGTTGTTTGATCCTGTTTGATGCAGGAAAAGGAGATGAATTATCACTAGGGCTGCAATAATAAAAGGCAAGAGGAAGTGAAGGGTGAAAAACCGTGTTAAAGTTGCATTTTGTACGGAGAAACCTCCTCATAATCAGTAAACTACTGTTGATCCGATGTAAGGGATAGCGGAGACTAAATTAGTAATGACTGTTGCACCTCAGAAAGATATTTGTCCTCAGGGCAGTACATAACCTAGGAAAGCTGTTGCTATTGTTACAAAAAGTAGAATAACTCCTGAAGACCAAGTTATTATTAGACGGTATGACCCATAATAAATACCCCGTAAAATGTGTAGGTATAGAAAAATGAAGAAAAGCGAAGCTCCGTTTGCGTGCATGATTCGTAATAATCATCCAAAGTTTACATCTCGTATGATGTGTGATACTCTGGAGAAGGCAAGATCGATGTCTGCTGTGAAATGTATTGCTAGGAAGATTCCTGAAGCTAGCTGGATTGTTAAGCATAATCCAAGTAAAGAACCGACATTTCATATATAATTGATATTTGAGGGGGAAGGAAGATCGATTAGAGATGAGTTAATAATTTTAATTAAAGGGTGTGTTTTTCGTAAAGGAATGATCATAAGTGGATCGTAAGGGGCCTTCGTTGATGTTGGTGATGAAAACTACAACGATTATTGTTAGTAAAAGATAAATTACTAGCATGGTAGTTGTTCCTCATTGGATTTGTGAGAATAATTTAATGGAGTTGTTCATTATAGTTGAAGGTTCTTGGATTATGTTATGTTTGTATATTATTATTATAAGGAGAAGAATAAAAGGTGAAAAAATTGGAGGATTTATTATTTCGTTTGGGGAAAGGCTTGCTATATATATAAAAAGAATTAATATTGCTCCAATAAGAATTAGGATTAGGACTATTGAATATCATGAGGTTTTTATAAGGTTTGTAAGTAAAATAGCATATATAATTGTGGCGGGGATTATGATAACTATTATAATTAAAGGATGGTTGATAAACATGAAAATTGAGTGTAGAAATAAAACTGTAAAGGAAATATCAGAGACCCTTAATGATTTCTGAAGTTTTGAGAATGGATTCATTTATGGTTTACAAGACCATGGTTTTATTTTAAACTATCAAAACGTACTTATGATAATTAATGTTTTTTATTTGGGTATTGTTGGGGTTTTGGTTGGTTTATTTACGTTTTTGTCACATCGTCAACACTTGTTATCTATATTATTGAGATTAGAGTATACAAGATTAAGTTTATTTTTTGTTTTTGCTTTTTGTTTGTATTTATATTTTGGTGAGGAGTATTTGTTATTATATTATTTGTTGATGGCTGTTTGTGAAGGAGTGTTAGGTTTGGGGGTTGTGGTTGGAGTTGTGCGGTTGAGAGGAAATGATTTTTTTTCTAGTTTTAGTTTGTTGAAATGTTAATAGTGTTTTCTTCTTTGTTATTATTGATAGTAGTTAGTTGAGGATTAGAATGATTTATTTTGCAGTTTTGAACTATGTTATATAGTTTAGTTATAGTTGTAGTTCTGTATATGATGGGGGATTATTTATGTTTTGGTGGTTTCGTTGGAGGAGATAGTATGAGAGGTTTGATAATTTTATTGACTTTTTGATTATGTGGTTTAATAATAATAGCAAGACAAAAAATTAAAATAGAGAAGGATAATGATGAGAGATTTTCTTTTTTGGTAATTTTTATGGGGGGAGTATTATTTATGGTATTTGGCATGTTGGACTTATTTTGGTTTTATATTTTTTTTGAGTTGGTATTAATCCCTACATTATTAATAATTTTGGGATGAGGTTTTCAACCTGAGCGATTGCAAGCTGGGATATATATATTGTTTTATACGATGGTGTGCTTCTTTACCTTTATTAGTGGGTTTGATGTTTTATATATAATGTCGTGGGTAGAATATATTATTATATTTGTTGATATGTGGTTCAATATGGAGGGGCTGTGAATTCTTGTTATAATGGTAGCTTTTTTAGTTAAGTTACCTATATTTATATTGCATCTTTGGTTGCCTAGGGCGCATGTTGAAGCTCCAGTTGCAGGTTCTATTATTTTGGCAGGTGTTTTATTTAAGTTGGGGGGATACGGTTTATATCGTTTTATAAATCTTTTTTATGGAGGCTTATTTTGAGTAGGGGGATATATAATTAGTTTGTGTTTAATTGGTGGGGTTGTAATTAGATTTATTTGTATATGTCAGGTGGATTTAAAATCTTTAATTGCATATTCTTCTGTGAGTCATATGGGTATTTTATTGGGAGGCTATTTTACATTTTCTGGGTGAGGAATAGGAGGAGGATTAGTTATAATGTTAGCACATGGGTTGTGTTCTTCTGGGCTTTTTTGTTTAGTTAATATATTTTATGAGCGTTTGCACACTCGGTCTCTAATGATAATTAAGGGGATGATATTAATATTCCCTAGAATTGGGTTATTTTGATTTTTGTTAAGTATAGGAAACATAGCTTCTCCTCCTAGTATTAATTTGCTTGGGGAAATTATATTGATGATTAGAATAATTGGATGAAGAAGCTTAGTAATTTTTGTTATTGGGGTACTATCTTTTATGAGTGTTGGATATACTATTTATATGTATTCTAGTGTGCAGCATGGAAAAAGATGAGTTTATTATGGGTTAGATAGAATTAAAATTCGTGAGTACTTAATATTATTTTGTCATTTGTTGCCTATGAATTATATAATTTTGTTTGGTAGTGAGATGGGTTGCTGGATATATCTTAAATAGTTTAAAGTAAAATGTCGAATTGTGGATTCGTTGATATAAGAGTTATTTTAGGTGATTAGAATCTTTGTTTTTTGATTTTTGTGGTTGTTTTTACTTTTTTTTTGAAGTTTCATTATAGGTTTAGTTTTTTTATTTTCAGACTATGGTATCATGGTGGAATATGTAGTGGGCTCTTTTGGGGGAGGAGATATTAGTCTAATATTTATTTTTGATTGGGTTTCTATATTGTTTCTATCTTTTGTTATTGTCATTTCTTCTTTTGTTTTGTTGTATAGAAAAGAGTATATGTTAGGGGATAAATATGAAGAACGGTTTTGTCTTTTGGTTGTATTGTTTGTAATGTCTATGAGTCTTTTGATTTTGAGTCCTAGTTTTGTGAGTCTTTTATTGGGTTGAGATGGTTTGGGGCTTGTCTCTTATTGTTTGGTTATTTATTATTATAATAATAAAAGATATAATGCGGGGATGATTACTATTATGATAAACCGTGTTGGGGATGTTGCTATTTTGATTGGTATTGTTTGATTTTTGAATTTTGGGGGTTGGGATTTATATAGCTGGAATATGATTGGAAGAGGTTATTGAATCGGGTTGTGTGTTGTTTTAGCGGCAATGACTAAAAGAGCTCAGATTCCTTTTTCTGCCTGATTGCCTGCTGCAATGGCTGCTCCTACTCCTGTTTCTTCTTTGGTACATTCTTCAACTTTGGTTACTGCTGGTGTTTATTTATTGATTCGTTTTAATTCTTTGTTTGGTGATGATTATTTTTCTGGTGGTTTATTGTTGGTTTCTTGTATAACTCTGGTAATATCTGGTTTGGGGGCGAACTTTGAGTATGATTTAAAGAAAATTGTAGCTTTATCCACCTTGAGACAGCTGGGCATGATAATGATGAGACTATCTATTGGTGGGTGAAAGATGGCGTATTTTCATATATTGAGACATGCTATTTTTAAGTCTATACTATTTTTATGTTCTGGCTCTATTATTCATGGACTGGGAGGAATACAAGATATTCGTTATATAGGATGTTTAATCAGAGTTAGACCTATAGTTGGGGTTAGTTTGAATGTGGCTAACTTATCTTTGATAGGGTTTCCTTTTATGTCGGGGTTTTATTCTAAGGATTTAATTGTAGAAATGTTTGGTTTAGGGAGAATGAACTTGTTTATTTATTTATTATTGGTAATATCTATTGGTTTGACTTCTTGTTATAGTTTACGTTTATCTTATTATGTTATGTGGGGAGGAGCTTGGAAGTTTCCTATGGGAAGTTTTGGTGATTATAGAACTATAAGTTTTTCTATTTTTTTCCTTAGTCTTGGGAGAGTTGTTGTAGGAAGTTTATTATCTTGATTACTTTTTGTAACTCCTGTTGTTATTGTTATATCTTTGTTTATAAAATTGCTTAGATTGTTTATGATAATTATTGGTGTATTGATTGGAATTTTTATTTGATGTCTGAAGACAGGGTTTAATAAATTATTGGGGCTAAAAGTAATTGAATTTCTTGGGGGGATATGGTATTTATCTTGGTTGTCTGGTAATCCCAATTTGTTATTTTATAATTATAGTTTGAAATTTGTTGAAAGAGATTTAACTTGAGGTGAGATTTTTGGTGGTCAGGGTATTTATTTGTTTAGACGTTATTTTAGAAAAAGTATACAATGATTTCAAGACAACAGACTAAAGTTATTTATATTTAGTTTTTTAATATGGTTGGTTATTTTATTTTATTAATTCATGTAGCTTATTTAGAGCGTAATATTGAAGATATTAAGGAGAACAGAGTTTTGTGAATAATTCTAGCTTTTATGCATTGTAACTTTGAAAAAGTTATGTGTTATTTTACACTATAGAAATAGAAATTTAATGGATTTGACCATTTGTTTAAGGTTAGCAGCCTTAAATTTGAAATTTCTATAGGAGTAGCACTCATTTTTTCATTAACAGTGAAAGGTCTTATATATGGACTACTATAAATTTAAATAGAGGGTATTTCCCATACTTTCAGTTCGAAATTGAATGCAATTTATTGCTTTCTATTTTATAGATATAATTGGTTTTACCAATAATTTTTGATAGCAAGTCAAACTTTATGTTTTAAATATATATCTATGACGCTCAGTTTAAAGCACCTTTATTTCATTCATGGAAAAGCCCTAGTAGTAAAATGAGAATGAATAAGGTAGAAGATATAATAGTGATATTTGGGTTTATATGAATCAAAGGAATAGGCAGTAATAGAACGATTTCAACATCAAAGACTAGGAAGATTATTGCAATTAGGAAGAATCGAATTGAAAAAGGAATTCGTGGAGAAGTAGCTGGATTGAATCCGCATTCGAAAGGGGAAAGCTTTTCTTGATCTGTGATTGTTTTTTGTCTTAGAAGGATGGTGATAAATATTGACAGCGATGAAATGATAATTAATATGAAGATGGTTATTCTTGTAATAATGATTCTTTATTATATTAAACATATATTTTTTGATTGGAAGTCAAAGGTACTTTTTGTACTAAATAAAGAATTACCTCATCAATAAATTGAAATATATAAAAACAACCATACGACATCTACAAAATGTCAATACCATGCTGCTGCTTCGAACCCGAAATGATGGTGTGATGAGAAATGTATTTTTATTAAGCGTGAAAAAGTAATGATTAGAAATAAAGTACCAATAATTACATGGAGACCATGGAATCCTGTTGCTATAAAAAAGGTTGATCCATATACTGAGTCAGCGATAGAGAAAGGGGCTTCGTGATATTCTATGGCTTGAATTATGATGAAGTATAACCCTAAAAAAATTGTGACAGCTAAAGACTTGATTCTTGATGAATAGTTTTTTTCTATGATTCTGTGGTGTGTTCATGTGATGGAAACACCTGAAGATAATAGAATAATGGTGTTAAGCAGAGGGATTTGAAAAGGGTTGAAAGGGATGATTCCTGTAGGGGGTCATGAAGCTCCGATATCGATAGCGGGAGAGAGTCTTCTATGGAAGAAAGCTCAGAAGAAGGAAACAAAAAAGAAAACTTCTGATGTGATGAATATAATTATTCCTCATCGTATGTTTATTGTAACCTTATTTGTATGATGTCCTTGAAAAGTAGCCTCTCGAACTACATCTCGTCATCATAAAATTATTGTTATAATTGTAATAATAGTTCCTATTGTTATGATAGAAGAGTTGTTTATATGGAACCAATAAGCTAATCTTGATGTTGTGGTATAAGCCCCTATAGCTCCTGTTAAAGGCCAAGGTCTTATATCTACTATATGATAAGGGTGTGAATGGGTCATTAGTGGTCTACTTCTGTTATATAAAGGGCTAATAAAACAACGAAAACATAAGATTGAATAATAGCGACTGCAGTTTCTAAAATCAGAAGAAGATTTTGAACTAATAAGAGAACGGTTATATTTATTGTTGATGCAGACACTGTAAAATTTCCTAAGATTGAGATTAGAAGGTGGCCTGCGATTATATTAGCTGCTAATCGTACTGATAAGGTGATTGGACGAATTAGTACTCTGATGGATTCGATAAGGACTATAAATATTATTAATATAGGAGGGGTACCTTGAGGTACTATATGGGCAAATATGTGTGTTATATGATTAATTCATCCATATAATAGAATAGCTAATCAGAAAGGGAAGGCTAATATTAGTGTAATTATGATGTGTCTTGTTGCTGTGAAAATATAAGGTAATAGTCCTATATAATTATTTGTTATAATAAACATTATGGTTATGATTAAGACGAAAGGTAAGGGTTTAAGGGTTTCTGAGTGTAATAGAATTTTGAATTCGTTTTCAATAGTTTTAATTAGTTTAAAATTGATGGCTTGTGATCGAGAGGGGATTAAATATAAAGTAGGCGTAAATAGGATAATAGGGATTAGAAGGCTTGATCAATTAAATGATATGATGGAGGTAGAGGGATCAAAAATAGAAAACATATTTGTAGTAGTTATCATATTCATTTATTGTTTTTGGTTTGAACCTTTGTGTACATTTTATTGAATATTGTGGGGATTAGTAGATTGTTTATGATGACAGTGAATAATAACAATAAAAGATTTAATGCTATAAACATGGAGATTCAGTTTAAAGGTATTATTTGGGGAATTAAGAAATATCTTACGATAATTTGAGCTTGACATACTCATGTTATATTTTAACTAATTTTTTCATCAAGAGTAGACTTTANTACTTTATTTAGGTTTTAAGAGACCAATGCTTGATTCGGCCACTTGATGAAAAAGTTTTTAATCAATTAATAAACGTTTTTATGGGAACTGCTTCAATTACGATAGGCATAAAACTGTGATTTGATCCACAAATTTCTGAGCATTGTCCGTAGAACAGTCCTGAACGTGTAATAGTTGTTGATATTTGATTAAGTCGCCCCGGTACTGCATCTACTTTTAGTCCTATAGAGGGAACTGTTCAAGAATGAATAACATCTGCTGCTGAGATTAATATTCGGATTTGAGAATTAATAGGAAGAATTGTTCGATTATCTACGTCTAGAAGACGGAAATTTCTTGGAGTATCGTTTGGAATTATATAGGAATCAAATTCAATTTGTTTAAAATCAGAGTATTCATAGGATCAATATCATTGATGTCCTATGATTTTAATTGTTATTGTTGGTGAGTTTACTTCGTCTATTAAATATAAAATACGTAGGGAGGGCAAGGCAATAAAAATTAATATAATTGCTGGCAGTACTGTTCAGAATGTTTCGATTTCTTGCCCTTCTAATAAGAATCGGTTTGATAGAGTGTTGGTTATAATATTTAGGAGAACATAACTAACTAAAATTGTGATTAGAATAAAAATAATTATTGTGTGATCATGAAAAAAAATTAATTGTTCTATTAAAGGGGAAGCACTGTCTTGAAAGGAGATTTTTGATCATGTTGCCATGTGTTATTAGTTATTAACAGACACTAGTTGGTTGTAGGTGTGGTTTATAGGAGGGGTATTATGTATTCATTCAGTAGAGGAAGGGAGATGTTCTGTTGAGATGACAGTATATTGGAAGAAGAGAGCGTCTCATAAAATAAATATAAACCACAGAATAGCAATGAAAGATATTGTTGAGCCAAGAGAAGAGACAACGTTTCATGTTGTATATGCGTCTGGGTAGTCTGAATATCGTCGTGGTATTCCTCTTAATCCTAGAAAGTGTTGTGGGAAGAAAGTGATATTTACCCCTGTGAATATTAAAAGGAAATGGACCTTTAGTCATTTTGGGTTTATGGTAATACCAAAAAATATTGGGAATCAATGGGTGATACCTCCTATAATAGCGAAAACAGCTCCTATTGATAGAACATAATGGAAGTGGGCTACAACATAATAGGTATCATGTAGAATAATATCGATAGATGAATTAGCTATAATAACTCCTGTTATACCCCCGATTGTGAATAAGAAAACAAACCCTAAGGCTCATAGTAATGGGGTTTCGTATATAAGAATAGAACCATGAAGAGTTGCTAATCATCTGAAAATTTTAATCCCTGTTGGTACTGCAATAATTATAGTTGCTGAAGTAAAATAAGCTCGTGTATCTACATCTATTCCTACTGTAAATATGTGGTGTGCTCAAACTACGAAACCTAGGTAACCAATACCTACTATAGCATAGATTATTCCCAATGCTCCGAAAGGCTCCTTTTTTCCGGCATAATGGCTAATGATGTGTGAGATTATACCAAACCCCGGTAGAATTAAAATATACACTTCTGGATGTCCGAAAAATCAAAACAAGTGTTGATATAGGATAGGATCTCCTCCTCCTGCAGGATCGAAGAAGGAAGTATTAAAATTTCGATCTGTTAACAATATTGTGATGGCCCCTGCTAAAACAGGTAAGGATAGAAGAAGAAGAATAGCTGTAATTAGGACGGATCATGAAAATAAAGGCATTCGTTCAAAAGTTATCCCAGTTGATCGTATGTTGATAATCGTTGTAATGAAGTTAATAGCTCCTAGAATGGAAGAAACACCGGCTAGATGAAGAGAGAAAATAGTTAGGTCTACTGAGCCTCCTATATGAGAAATGTTTCTGGCTAATGGTGGATATACTGTTCACCCTGTTCCTGCTCCGTTTTCTACTATTGAGGAGCTTATTAGAAGAACAATAGAAGGAGGTAATAGTCAGAATCTTATATTGTTTAATCGAGGGAATGCTATGTCTGGGGCTCCAATTATTAAGGGAACCAATCAGTTTCCAAACCCCCCGATTATAATAGGCATTACCATAAAGAAAATTATTACGAAGGCATGGGAAGTTACAATGACATTATAAATTTGATCGTTTCCAATTAAGGATCCCGGTTGTCCTAATTCTGCTCGAATTAAAAGACTTAAAGCTGTTCCTAATATGGCTGCTCATGCTCCAAATACTAAGTAGAGTATTCCAATATCTTTGTGATTAGTAGAATAAAATCATCGCGGTAATAT